GGTTAATACAGCCAAAACTACACCAGTAATCCAAGTTAATTCGCGAGGTTTTTTAAAACCACCTGTGAGATACACACGAAATACGTGTAGGATCATCATTAAGACCATCATACTTGCCGACCATCGATGAACTGATCGGATTAACCAACCAAAGTTTGCTTCAGTCATAATATATTGAACTGAAGCAAAAGCTTCAGTAACGGTTGGACGATAATAAAAAGTCATAGCAAATCCAGTCGCTACTTGGACTAAAAAACAAGTAAGTGTAATTCCTCCTAAACAATAGAATATGTTCACATGAGGAGGAACATATTTACTGGTTATATCATCGACAATCGCCTGAATCTCAAGACGTTCTTCGAACCAATCATAGACTTTATTGAGATAGGTAAACTAAGGGACCCCCCCCCAAGAACCGTATGTGAAAATTTCATCTCGTACGGCTCAAACAAAAATACCCAAATACTGGTTATAATGAAAACAGATATGTGTAATAGAAAGTTTGAAACTTTTTAACTTAATCCTATAATTCAAATCTTTTCTGAAGATAAGAAAAAATAGAAATTCGAAAGCTATTATTTGTGGTTATAATGTCAAAATCTCAAGTCGGCTCACTCGTATTTATCTTGATCTTTACTTACAGGCCTCTTGAATATTCTATTATTTACTTCAATTTTTTATTTGTGGATAATGTAATTTTACTGCTGTCTTTTTTATTATTATTGATAGAAATTCTCTTGTTAAGATCATATGAATCAATTTTAAAAACATCAGATTCATATCATAACCACGATGATTCAAAAAAACCTTCAATCGAAGTCCAAAAATTCTCTGAGTAAGAACCGGCAGATCATCACTTATTCAATGAATAAATATAATGAAAAAATTCAAAGAAACATTTGTCCTTTAATCAAAATAAAGGTAAGCAACGGAAGTTTGAAAGAATTCAAATTTTTCAACTTATTCTTCCAACTCTTTGAAAAGTTTTTTAAGTCCAGTTGCGAGGTCTAAATATTTAGTATGAATCATAGTTCTAATATTTTACAATCTATTTTCTATATTCCGTGTTCCAGATACTAGAATAAATATCTGACGGGATAAAACCATCTTTCTTTATCAAAGATGACAGATCCATTTTATGTTCTGTACTATCAATAAGATCAATTCTAACAAGTCACACACTCATATTCCGGAAATACAGAAACAAAGAAGTTCCACGATCGAACTACCAAATAAAAATGGAATAGTCTAACGAGAAAAAACCTAAATGCTTCACTTTTTTTTTTTATTGAAAAGCAAGCTAGTTACTCTATTCTTGTGAATCTAATTCATAGAAATTCCGTCCAATAAAATAGACGAATTATAAATCTCCAAAATAATAGATAGAAATATCGCAAATAGAGACATTGCAACACCCATCAAAGGAGTAGTTCCCCATCCCGGAGCTACTTTACCATATTCTGAATTTAATGGTTTTAATAAATCCCCTACAACAGTTCGTCTTGGACCAGACTTAGAACTACCCTCAACGGTTTGTGTAGTCATAAATCCTATTTTTTATTCATTGAGATCTGTTGACTTTGTATACTATTCCACTGTAAATAAAGGATCTTATCCTATAGATCTATTGTGGTCTTGAAATTTAAAAATGAGAATAATGGAAACAGCAACCCTAGTTGCCATCTCTATATCTGGTTTACTTGTAAGTTTTACTGGGTATGCCTTATATACTGCTTTTGGGCAACCCTCTCAACAACTAAGAGATCCGTTCGAAGAACATGGAGATTAATTGAAGTAATGAGCCCAAAATATTTTGGGCTCATTACTTCAATTAAGATAATGAAAAATCATTTCATCTTTTTAGTTGGAACTTTAGGGGGTTCTCTAAAAAAGATAGCGAAAAAAATGATTCCTAAAGTCGAGACTAAGAGGAATGTATAAACCAATGCTTCCATAGATTTGATCGTGGTTTACAATTAATTTTAATAGCTTTCATACCTGTTTATTGTTTATTTTATTGGGGATGATTTCCCGAATAAAAAAAAAAAGAACAAGAGTAAAACAAAGTGCAACGATTCAAATTAAGATTCTTCTGGTTCTCTATGTCAAATTCAAATCATAACAAAAACAAAAAAAAGTGGAAAAGGAACAACAAAATGTTCTATCAGACTACCTGTCTTCTTGTAGTTGGATCTCCAAGTTTTTGGAATGCTCCAAATTCCACTTGAGCATCCAAATCTGGATCGATACCGGCAAAAACATCTCGGAACAAAGTTCTAGCACCATGCCAAATGTGACCGAAAAAGAAGAGCAGAGCAAACGAAGCATGTCCAAAAGTAAACCAACCCCTTGGACTGCTACGAAAAACACCATCCGATTTCAAAGTAGCACGATCTAATTCAAAAATTTCACCTAATTGAGCACGTCTAGCATACTTTTTCACAGTAGCAGGATCACTATAACTGACTCCATTGAGTTCGCCACCATAGAACTCAACAGTTACACCTACTTGTTCGACACTATATTTTGATTCTGCCCTTCGAAAAGGAACATCGGCTCTAACAATTCCGTCTCCGTCTACCAAAACAACCGGAAATGTTTCAAAAAAAGTAGGCATACGACGTACAAAAAGTTCACACCCCTCTTTATCTCTAAAGATGGGATGTCCTAACCAACCTACGGCTATTCCATCTCCATTGTCCATTGAACCTGCTCTAAACAATCCCCCTTTTGCTGGATTATTGCCGATGTAATCATAAAAAGCTAATTTTTCGGGAATTTTAGACCAAGCTTCTGATAAACTTTGATTTTCGGCTAGCCCAGCACCAACTCTTCGATATATTTCTTGCTGGAAGTATCCCTGATCCCATTGATAACGAGTGGGACCAAATAATTCGATGGGGGTAGTTGCTGAACCATACCACATAGTTCCAGCAACAACAAAAGCTGCAAAAAAGACAGCAGCAATACTGCTGGAAAGGACGGTTTCAATATTTCCCATACGCAATCCTTTGTATAGACGTTGGGGTGGACGCACACTAAGATGGAAAAGACCCGCTAATATGCCCAATGTTCCTGCTGCAATATGATGAGAAGCTATCCCCCCCGGAACAAAAGGATCAAAACCTTCCACACCCCATGCGGGATTTACGGATTGTACCCTCCCAGTTAATCCATAAGGATCGGACACCCATATTCCAGGACCATACAATCCTGTTACATGAAATGCTCCAAAAACAAAACAAGCCACCCCTGCAAGGAATAAATGAATTCCAAAAATTTTGGGCAAATCCAAAGAAGGTTTTCCGGTACGTTCATCACAAAAAATTTCTAAATCCCAATAAACCCAATGCCAGATAGCCGCTAAAAAGCACAAGCCCGAAAACACAATATGTGCCCCGGCTACACCTTCGTAACTCCAAATACCCGGATTCGTTATAGTCCCTCCTGTGATATTCCAACCGCCCCACGAATTGGTTATTCCTAAACGAGTCATGAAGGGTATAACAAACATACCCTGTCTCCACATTGGGTCAAGAACAGGGTCAGAGGGATCAAAAACTGCTAATTCATATAGAGCCATAGAACCAGCCCAACCAGCAACCAGAGCTGTATGCATTATATGGACAGAAAGCAAACGGCCCGGATCATTTAATACAACAGTATGAACACGATACCAAGGTAAACCCATGAAAATACCCCTTTTATATCAACAAAAAATAGACACTATGTAACTTTATTGCATTGGAAAAACTATATTATGGATCCTCGCTTTTTAATATATTATATCGAAGAAAGGATTAATGTTTGTTCTAATTTTTTATTAATAGTGGAACAATCATATTTGTAGAAACAAGAAGAAGCAGATCTATTCTATACCCGATAAGTAACAATACGCAATGGTGGGGGAGGGGTTGACAACTTTCTCTATGAGTGTTTAAATAAGTAAATGCATACATATTCGTTTATCAACTCAAAAACCCATTCGTAACAATTTGAATTTATCCTTATTTAGCCCTCCTTTTTTTATGATTTATAAAAAATACAAAAAACGAATCATTTTGAACACAATAAACACATTCTTACGTTTCCACACTAAAGTGAGATATATGACTTTATTTTTTCTCTATTTTATGCCCATTGGTGTTCCAAAAGTATCCTTCCGAACTCCCGGAGATGGAGATGCATCTTGGGTTGATATATAGTGCGACTTGTCAGATATATTGGGTCATATGGAATTTTCCCATTCTCCCCCGATCGAGATATCCTCTCTTTCACCCCAAAAAAAGAATGATTGAATCATAAAAAATTTGGAGCGTGAAGTGTAAAAAAGTTCAATTCGATCCATTTTTTAGTTTTTTAGAAGAGGTATCCAGATTACTATTCGAAATTTAGAAAAATTTATGGTTAGCTTTGGTTGAACTAATAAAACGAAATACCCAGGCTCTGTTAAAAAAAACAATTGGTAATATATCTACGATTACTAATTTTATCACATCATACATTATTCCATTACAAAAAATAGGAAATAAGAAATTTAGAAAAGATAGAGAAGTCATAACAAAAAAACATGGTATTGTAATATTTGTCCTATATGTGCAAATAAAAATCGGGCAGATCTTTACTCAGAGCAGAAAAGAAACCTAAAAGAATTGAAAAAGTCCATTCAGAAACAAGAAAATTACATTGTGATTGGAGTTCAATCTCGATGAAAGCAATACATCAATGAGAAGTTAATTCCATAAATTAAATACATTTTTTTCGTTAAAAGCTCAAACAAGTCCATTATGAAAAGGAAAAAGAGTTGAAATCGACACATTGATTCCTTTTTGTTTATATAATTTTTGATGAACCGTATGCATCCAAAGGTGCATGTACGGCTCTTAAGGGATAAAATTTAATCCTAATCAATCGACTTTATCGAGAAAGATTACTTTTTTTAGGCCAAGAGGTTGATAGTAACCTATCGAATCAACTTATTGGTATTATGCTGTATCTCAGTATAGAGAGCGATAACAAAGATTTGTGTCTGTTTGTAAATTCTCCGGGTGGGTGGGTAATACCCGGACTAGCTATTTTTGATACTATGCAATACATAGAACCAGACGTACAGACAGTATGTATGGGATTAGCCGCTTCAATGGGATCCTTTCTTTTGGCAGCAGGAGAAATTACCAAACGTCTAGCATTCCCTCACGCTTGGCGCCAATGATTCTTTTATTTTGGAATATATAAAGACTATACCTTCGCCATAAAAATACTTAAGTAATAATAGCATGGTACTTCGAATTCGATATATATTTGTTTTTAAAACCATTCGATTATATATAGAAAGAGTAGTATGAAAGAGAGGACATTTATGATTTTATCTGATCGATCAGAAACCTAATTTAGTTTTAGTGTCACAGACTTTTTTTATTTTTAGTTTTCTCATACCAGAAAACTTTTAACAATATTTATTTCTAACAATATTTCTTTTAATTAAAAGAAAAAACATATGATAAAAAACAAGAAACCTTCGGATTGCTGAAGAACAAACAAGACAAAATAAGAAAACAACGGAACCATCATAGTAATTTATAAAATACTCAAAAATAAAAAGGAAGGTTGGTTATTGTATCGTTTATTATTTAAAAATATGGATCCAAAATACCCAGTAGATTTTATTTATACTTTTTTTCGTCCATTGACGAAAAAAAAATCCATAAACCGAGAAATTCATAGAAGAAAAAAAGAAATTGCATACGTGGAAAAGCCGTATGCATCAATACGCAGAAAATGCTTGTACGGTTCTTAAATGTTATCTTTGTTCATTTATTTCCTTATTTTTTATTTATCCTTTTCACCTTAGTTTGAGGAATAAAGAAGATATTTACCAATATTGGAGAAATCCTCATCAAAATCTTTATTAAGATAAAGGAAACACTTATTAAGTTATAGAATCAGGGTAATGATCCACCAACCCGCTAGTTCTTTTTATGAAGCACAAACGGGAGAATTTATCCGGGAAGCGGAAGAACTACTGAAATTGCGTGAAACTATCACACGGGTTTATGTACAAAGAACGGGCAAACCCTTATGGGTTGTATCCGAAGATATGGAAAGGGATGTTTTTATGTCAGCAGTAGAAGCCCAAGCCCACGGAATTATTGATATTGTAGCAGTTGAATAAAAAAAATGAGTAGGAAAAGTTCTTATCAAATAAAATACAGGATTTGAGATTTCATTTTATCTTCTTACTATTTTAAATTTCATTTGAATATATTTAATATACAATTTCTATTAATAGAATAGAAAGAATATAAGTAATTCATAATTATCGGGTTAGGATTGATCTAAACCGGCTCATTATATATATGACCCAACATGCCAACTATGAAACAACTTATTAGAAACACAAGACAGCCAATCCGAAATGTCACAAAATCCCCCGCTCTTCGGGGATGCCCTCAACGACGAGGGACATGTACAAGGGTGTATGTGCGACTCGTTTAGATCATATACTAAGGAAGTCAATTTTTTCAGTCTTAAGGATCAATTAAGATAGTGTGAATGTATTTCTTCCATTCACACTATCTTAACTTAAAAAGATCTATTTTATTAATATTAATAAAATAAACATTCTTCTCTAATGTATCAAATTTATGGTTTTGATTGGTGTAAACCTAATCACCTCAATTTACAATTTAAGATGATAAAAACTTTCCCATTGGTAACAAGTAGTTATTCATTAAGCGGGGGAAATATTATTAAAAGAAAATTTGACCCTTAATTTTTTTTGCAAGAACGGAATAATAGGGTCAGCTGTCCAGCTAATCTTCCTATTTAAATACCGTTACTATATAACTAGATTTCGTTGTGAAAAACCTATTACTAGATATTTCATGGGTCGAGCCAAAGAGTGTGAACTGTACAGGTTAACAATAACATTGATTAAATAAGGAAGAGGCTCCGGTGTATAGAGAAGACCTAGCCGTTTAAAAAAATAATCATAGAAACGATGGAACCCATTTTTATCTATGTACTATTTAATTTACTATGTTTTTTGGTACCTAGTTTGATACTTAGTATCAATAAAATTTCTTATTTCAAAGTGAAATACTTAGAAAAAAATTAATTGTGGTTGGGAAGGTTATAGTAGCAAAAGCCGTTGGAATTTTTTTTTTATACATTGGAAGAATCCATTTTTTTTTATTAATAAACTAGGAAAAAAAAGAATAACTAAAAAAAAAAATGAATATAGTTATTCACTAGAATATCATTTATTCAATGACCAGAATTAAACGAGGATATATAGCTCGGAAACGTAGAACAAAAATTCGTTTATTTACATCAAGCTTTCGCGGAGCTCATTCAAGACTTACTCGAACTATTCCTCAACAGAAAATTAAAGCTTTGGTTTCAGCTCATCGAGATCGAGATAGGAAAAAGAGAGATTTTCGCAGTTTATGGATTAGTCGAATAAATGCAGTAATTCGCAAGAATAAAACGGTATATTGTATTTACAATAATTTAATATATAATTTATACAAGAGGCAATTGCTTCTTAATCGTAAAATCGTTGCACAAATAGCTATATTAAAAGAGAATTGTCTTTTTATGATTGCTAACGAGATCATAAAAACCAAAATTCCCCGGAGACTGAACTCCGGGAAGATATAGAATAGGAATTTGTATGATAAAATAGAATTCATATGATAAAGTTATCAAAATAAACAACCTCACTCAATAAAAAAAGATTTATTCTTTTTCACTAATTATCCTTTTTCTTACAACATAACAACGCCAATCAAGTAGTTTTTGAACAAAACATCAATCCTCGTTTGATTTGAGTTTAGATTCAAATTTCAATTAAAAAGTAACTCTTTTTTTTTTTCTTTTAAAAGCAGTAGTAGTTCTAGTGGTCGACTCGCTTTTTTCAAATTGTTTTTCATTATTAAGAAAAGGTAACGAAGATAAAATACGAGCTTGTTTTATAGCAATCGTAATTAATCGTTGTTGTTTTAAGGTCAATCTATTCACGCGTCTAGATAATATTTTTCCTTGTTCACTAATAAATCGACTAATTAAACCCATGTTTTTATAATCAATTTGGTCCCCCGATTGGATCGGGGGCAAACGCTTACGAAAAGATCGTTTGGATTTAAGAAAGAGTCGTTTAGATTTATCCATGATTTCTTTGTTTATTCCTATTCCAAAAATAGCATTTCTAAAAAAAAGCAATCTTTATTATATATGTTGTTTTCTAATGAAATATATATCATTTATATATATGATATATATATGTATATAATTTTGAATTTAATTATATACATATATGAAAAATAGATCATTTTAGATGTTATGCCCCTTAGTTGGAAAGGGAACATATATCTCTCTATTTCTGAATTTCTGCGTGAATCATATGTTTACAACAACAGGGACAAAATTTTCTCAATTCCAATCGACTAAGCGTATTGTGTCGATTCTTTTGAGTAATATATCTGGAAATACCCGTTGATTCCTTATTAACACTCTTTTGATCACAACTGGTACATTCCAAAATAACGGTTACTCTGATATCTTTACCCTTCGCCATGAACCTCCTTTAGATTTTTAATTCACTTAACTCTTCTATTTTCGGATTCGAAACAAAGAAAAAGAAAGGAACGAAAAAAAATAAAAATGAATAATTCGAAATAAGATTATGAAATATTTTGTTCCAATTAATGTAGTACAGTAATAATTAAGTAATACAATGATTTTGAACTATATTTCGTTTTCAATCGCAGTACAATATTTTAGTTTTTCATTTAAGTATCTTGTATGATATTGTTGCCCCCCCTTATCCATTCCGTTTCGATTTATGGTCTCACTCTATTATTAATAGAAATGGAATTGAATTTTTAATTCAATTCCATTGAAGCCTGAACCAGATTCTGAGTTTCACCGAGGCCCAATGTACTTTTATTATTTATTTTTTCTAACTTATTCTAATTCTAAAAAAGAAGAAATAAAGAAGGGGGGATTAATTACAGATATTTAATTGGATCCATAATTTTCTTTAACCCTCCCCGTGCCAATAACTAGAATGAAAAAAAGGGAAATATCAATGCATCCGGGAAAAAACGATTGATCTCTATCAAGAGACCCGCCAAAGCTCCGAACCATAGAGTACTTACTACTGGTGCCACGGAAAGATATGTTTTTAGATCTCGCATTTCAAATCCTCCTTTTTTGAATTTTAAAAAAGTATTTTATTTTTATTTGATTCTATTATTTATTAATATTCGTTTATTTTTAATAAATATTTTTAATAAATAATAGTTAACTTTTATTTATTATTATATTAATGAAAATTATTATATTAATTAAAAATTATTCTTTTATTAAACGAATATCTTTAATTATTCTATTTTTTATTATTAATATTATTATTAATAATATTAATAATAAAAATTTTTGATATTTAGATTCTAATATATATTATTCTTTATTCTTACTATACTCTATATATAGTCTCTTTTTTATTTAATTAAATATTCTTTTTCATATTCTTTCTATATTATATATAGGAAAAAAAAGAAAGATGATAAGATGATATATATTAACAAAGAAAATAAAAATGTGGAAAACAAGACAAAGATTCTTTACAATGACACTTAAAACCAATGGAAAGGGATGTAGCGCAGCTTGGTAGCGCGTTTGTTTTGGGTACAAAATGTCACGGGTTCAAATCCTGTCATCCCTATCCTTACCGATTATTTATCATATAAACAATAAAAAGGGATCAAATAAAAAAATTTATGGGAATAAAGCGCTCTTAGTTCAGTTCGGTAGAACGCGGGTCTCCAAAACCCGATGTCGTAGGTTCAAATCCTACAGAGCGTGATAGTTCATATCCAAATACTATGGAACGCTATTCCATTATTGTTAAATTGAGAACTACGCTGAAATAATTGAACAGCAGTATAAAGTCTGAATTTTTTGACCCCCGCGGATTAGGATTAAAACAAATGAA